GTTTTTGTTTGTATGTGTAATTTTCGTTACTTTGATGTTTTGTACCATATTGGGTTTTGGTTTGTTTGGATAGAAGTTTTATTCTTGCTTTTCCATTCAGTTTTTGGATGTTTTATATGTGAGTTTTTGCGTGGATTTCCTTGGTGCTTTCTAGATGGGGCTTAATGGGTTTGGTTAATTATTTTCATTAGTTATTATTGGTTGATCAAGTATTTTTGTATCTAGCGTTTCATTTTAGTTTCGGTTAAATTTTGTGCCAGCAGCCGCGGTTATACTTTGGAGGCGTTTGAATGTTTTTGGTTTGGTAGTTGTATGTTTATAGGTTGATTTTCTTTTATGTTTGTTTGTTGGGTGAAATTTTTATTTTCTTTGGGGATTTATTTGTTTTTTGGAAGCTATTAAACTCTTATTTTAGACTAGGATTAGATACCCTATTATTTTTGAGTGTTAAGTTTTGTGCCTGAGTAGTATTAGTTATGTTCTTGAAACTTAAAGAATTTGGCGGTATCTTATTCCATTCAGAGGAATCTGTCTCGTTATCGATAGTCCGCGTTGGACCTTGCTTAAGACCATTGGTTTGTATACCGCCGTTTATTGATTATCTTTTTAGGGGTTTAATTTTCTTGTTTCTTTATTTTGATTTATTTCAGGTCAAGGTGCAGCTTTTTTTGAGTGTTTTGATGGATTACAGTTTTATTTGTTTTTGGATTATGTGTTTTAATACGTGTATGAAATTGGATTTGGTTGTAATGTTTTGTAGATTGTTTTCGTGATAATTGGTTCTGAGATATGTACACATCGCCCGTCGCTCTCGCTTGTAATGTTAGTGAGATAAGTCGTAACAAAGTGGCTGTACCGGAAGGTGTGGCTGGAATGATTCAGATCATTTCTGTTAGTTGAGTTTTCATTTACGCTGAATTATTATGTCGTGCGATTCGGCATGGTCTGATTTTATCTGTTTTCTTGCGTTTTTGGTTTGTTTTTGTTAGATTTTATTGAAGTATCATTTTTGTTGTTGTATGGTTTAAGGTTTGATTCTTTTTGTGATAGTTTATTTGTACTGTGGAGGGCTGTTATATTGTTTTTGTGGAAGCTGATTTTGTTTGTTGTACCTTGTGTATCAGGGTTTATTGAATTTTATTATTTATTTTTATTTCCCGATTCTGAAGGAGTTAATGGTTTATTTTGGTTACTGTTTCATTAGTATCAATAATGTTCTGTTGGTAGTGAGATGTTAGTCGTCTTTGGTGGTTTCTGGTTTTTCAAGAAATGAATTTAATTCATGCGCTTTATTTATGTTTTATTATTTGTTTATTCTTTTTTATTTGGCGTTAAGATTAAGGGGGATTAGCTCTTTGTTTTGTTTTTATAACTTTATTTTTAATTTAGTTTTGTGGATTTTATGGTGATTTTCGATTTGATTATGTTAAAATTTTATTTTTTCTTTTTTTTATTTTGTTTTGGTTTAAGCTTTTTATTGAGATGTTTTTTTTATTTTGTTTTGGTTGGTAATTATTGTGGAATTAGTAAATTGTTTATTTTTGTTTTGTTTGTTTTGGTGTTAATTTCTTTTGAGGAATTAGGCAAAGGTTTTATGTCCGCCTGTTTAGCAAAAACATCTTTTCTTGTTAATTTTTGAAGTATGGTCTGCCCACTGACTTATAGGTTGAAGGGCCGCGGTATTTTGACCGTGCAAAGGTAGCATAATCATTAGTTCTTTAATTGTGATCTGGTATGAATGGCTTGACGAGATATAATCTGTCTTTGATTGGATTATTTTATTGAATTTGGGGTTTGAGTTAAAATTCTTAAATGTTTTTATGGGACGAGAAGACCCTATAGAGTTTTACTTATCTTTATATAATAATTTTTTTGTTTGTGTGTGAGTGTTATGTGTAGTTTTAGTTTTGTTGGGGTGATGGGAGGAATTTTCTTAACTCCTCTTTGTATTTGGTATATTTATTTGTGTTTGTTTTGATCCATTTATTTTGATTATAAGATTAAATTACCTTAGGGATAACAGCGTTATCCTCCTTGAGAGTTCTTATTGGCGGGGGGGTTTGCGACCTCGATGTTGGATTAAGGTTAATTTTTGGTGTAGGAGCTGAATTGATTGGGTCTGTTCGACCTTTAAAATCTTACATGATCTGAGTTCAAACCGGCGTGAGCCAGGTTGGTTTCTATCTATAATGAGTTTTATATCTTAGTACGAGAGGACCGGGTATTTGGAATAATTTTTTTATGTGTTGTTTGTTATTAATAGTTGCTATTTTGGCAGATAAGTGCGTTGGATTTAGAATCTATTAATGTAAATTTTTGTTTACAGGTAGTAAATGGGTTTGTTTTTTCTCTTTGTTGTTTTTTTGTTGTTGATGATTTTTGTTATGGTGGGTGTGGCCTTTCTTACCTTGCTGGAGCGTAAGGTTTTAGGCTATATTCATATTCGTAGGGGCCCTAATAGGGTTGGTTTTGTTGGTATTTTTCAGCCTTTTAGTGATGCCATTAGGTTGTTTTCTAGGGAGCAGTACTTTCCTTTGGTTTCTAATTATGTGATTTATTATTTTTCTCCTGTTTTTGGGTTTTTTCTCTCTTTGTTGGTTTGGTTGTTGGTTCCTTATTTGAGAGGTTTTTTTTCTTTTGAGTTAGGTTTGCTTTTTTTTTTGGCTTGTACTAGTCTTGGGGTTTATACTGTTATGATTGCTGGTTGGTCTTCTAATTCTGGTTATTCTTTGCTGGGTGGTCTTCGTGCTTTAGCTCAGACTATTTCTTATGAGGTAAGTCTGGCTTTTATTCTTCTTTCTTTTGTTGTTTTGGTTTGTAGTTATGATTTGATTTACTTTTATTTTTTTCAGGCTTATTTGTGGTTGATTTTTTTCTCTCTCCCTTTGTCTTTTGTTTGATTTATTTCTTGTTTGGCTGAGACAAATCGAACTCCCTTTGACTTTGCGGAGGGGGAGTCTGAGCTTGTTTCTGGATTTAATGTTGAGTATGGTGGAGGTGGTTTTGCTTTAATTTTTTTGGCTGAGTATGCTAGTATTCTTTTCATGAGATTATTGTTTTGTATTATTTTTTTGGGGAGTGATCTTTATTCTTTCTTTTTTTATGTTAAGGTGGTTTTTGTTTCTTTCTTGTTTGTTTGGGTGCGGGGCACTGTACCCCGGTTCCGTTATGATAAGTTGATGTATTTGGCTTGGAGGAGATTTTTACCTCTTTCGTTGAATTACCTTTTGTTTTTTGTTGGTGTTAGGTGTTTTATTTTTTCTTTGTTATAGTGTATTAATTTAGGTATTAAGTTAATAGAAGATTCAAACTTCTTTCACGATGTTTTCAAGACATCAGGCTTATTCTGGGCTTTTTAACTTAGTTTATTGTTTTGTCTCATAGTTTTGTTGTTGTTGGGTTTATTAGGTAGTATGAGAAGTATATTATCGTTAGGATTTGTCCTGTTAGGATGAATGGATCTTCTACGGGTCGTGCTCCAATTCATGTTAACAGGATTACTGTGTTTGTTATTGTTCAGAATAGTATTTGGTTGATTGGGTAGAATTGTACTCCTCGGAATTTTGATTTGTTTGTTGGTATGATGAATAAAATGGCGATTGATATTGCTAGCGCGATTACCCCTCCTAGTTTGTTAGGGATTGATCGTAGGATTGCATATGCGAATAGGAAGTATCATTCTGGCTGAATGTGTACGGGTGTTACTATTGGGTTTGCAGGTGTGAAGTTGTCTGGGTCTCTTAGCAGGTATGGTTCTTTTAGGGCTATTACTGTGAGTATTATGATGGTGATTGCGAATCCTAGGATGTCTTTTACGGTGAAGTATGGATGAAATGGAATTTTATCTGTGTCTTTGTTTAATCCTAGTGGGTTATTTGATCCTGTTTGGTGGAGGAATAGTAGGTGGATTATTACTATTGCTGTGATTGCGAAGGGTATTAAGAAGTGTAGTGCGAAGAATCGCGTTAGTGTTGCGTTGTCTACTGCGAATCCCCCTCATACTCACTGTACGATTTCCTTTCCTATGTATGGGATGGCTGATAGTAGGTTAGTAATTACTGTTGCTCCTCAAAATGATATTTGTCCTCATGGTAGGACATATCCTAGGAATGCAGTGGCCATTGTTATGAATAGGATTAGGACCCCTACGGATCAGGTATGTATGAAGTTGTATGATCCATAGTATATGTTTCGTCCTGTGTGTAGATAAATGCAGATGAAGAATAGTGATGCTCCGTTTGCATGGAGGGTGCGTAGTAGTCACCCATAATTTACATCTCGGCAGATGTGTCTTACTCTGTTGAATGCTATGTCAATGTTGGGGCAAAAGTGTATCGCTAGGAATAGTCCTGTGATGATTTGTATAACGAGACAGATTCCTAATAGTGACCCGAAGTTTCATCATCCGCTAATTGTTGATGGTGTTGGTAGGTCTACTAGTGCGCTGTTTGCGATTTTGATTAGTGGGTGTTTGTTTCGTATTGGTTTGTTCATTAGTTTGAATGTCGCAGTGGTCCCCTTGATACGTTGATTATGTTTACTACAACAATTAGTGTTATTAGTATGTATAGTACTATTAAGGTTGTTACTATTCCTGTTATTTGGTTGTATATAATGGTTGTTGTTGTTGTGATTTCGTTTTCTGCTATTATTCTGTATTCATTTATTTCTTTGTTGTTGATTTTTGATGGTATTAAATATGTAAGTGTGGGTAGGGTTATTAGGGTGGTTATGGTTAGTTTATTTGATGGTGAGAATATTTCGTTTGAGGCTAGTCTTGTTATGTATATGAATAGTACTAACATTCCTCCTACCATGATTATGAATAAGATGTACGAGAATCAGAATCTTTTGTATATTATTCCTCTTATTAGGCATAGTATCGTTGTTTGGATTAATAGTATTAATCCTATGGCTAGCGGGTGTTTTATTTGTGTGAATATAATTCTTGTTATTATTCTTGTTGATATAAGTGTTTTTATTATTATGTCAGGGGGTATTTTATTTTTAAAATGTTAATTTTGGGGATTAATGAAATGGGTTTCCTTTCCTCTGAAGTTTTAAAAGGTTATTTCTTATTTTTGGTTTACAAGACCAATATTTTTGTTTAAATTATTAAAACTTTTTAATGTCGATGTTAATGTATTTTTTTGTTATTTATCTTTGTGGTGTTTGGGTTTTTTGTTCTAGTCGTAAGCACTTGTTGGTTACTTTGTTGAGATTAGAATTTATTGTTTTGGTTTTGTATTTTTCTGTTTATTATTATTTGTGTAATTTTAATTTTAGTTTATTCTTTGTTGTTTATTTTTTGGTTTTTTCGGTTTGTGAAGGTTCGTTGGGTTTGTCTATTTTGGTTTCTATAGTTCGTAGTCATGGTAATGATTATTTTCGGTCTTATAGTGTTCTTCAATGTTAAGGTTTCTTTGTTTTTTGGTTTTTTTGATCCCTCTGTGTTTTTTTTCTGATTTTTGATGGTTGATTTGTTCTTTGTTGTTTTTTGTTTTTTTTTTAATGTTTTTTTCTTTCCCTTATTTTTTTTGTTGGGGTAATTTGGGTTATTTTTTTGGTTGTGATTTAATTTCCTATGGTCTTATTCTTCTTAGTTTGTGGATTTGTGTTCTTATGGTTTTGGCTAGAGAGTCTGTTTTTCGTTTTTTTTATTTTCCTGGGTTTTTCTTGTTTGTGATTATTTTTCTTTCTGTTATGTTGTATTGTACTTTTAGAAGTATTAGTTTGCTTTCTTTTTATATTTTTTTTGAAAGTAGATTAATCCCTACTTTGTTTTTGATTTTGGGTTGGGGGTATCAACCTGAGCGTATTCAGGCTGGTATTTACTTGTTGTTTTATACTTTGTTGGCCTCCCTTCCCCTACTTGTTGGTATTTTGTTTGTTTATAATAATTTATGTTCTTTGTGTTTTTTTTTATTGTGGGGGGATGTGTGGGCTTCTAGCGGTTTGTTTTATATTTGTATAGTTTTTGCCTTTTTAGTTAGGATGCCAATATTTATGGTTCATTTGTGGCTTCCTAGGGCCCACGTTGAGGCTCCTGTTTCTGGTTCTATAATTTTGGCTGGTGTTTTGTTGAAGTTGGGTGGTTATGGTCTTATTCGTGTTTTCCCCCTTTTGTTTAGGTTTGGGTTTGTTTTTGGGTTTCTTTGAGTTTCGTTGAGTTTGGTTGGTGGTGTTTTTGTTAGTTTATTTTGTATGCGGCAGACTGATTTGAAGTCATTGATTGCTTATTCTTCTGTGGCTCATATGGGTATGGTTATTGGGGGAGTTATGACATTGAGATATTGGGGTGTATGTAGATCTTATGTTTTGATAATTGCTCATGGGTTGTGCTCTTCTGGTTTATTTTGTTTGTCTAATATTTCTTATGAGCGGTTTGGTAGACGTAGTCTCTTGGTTAACAGGGGTTTAATGAATTTGATGCCTAGAATGGCTATGTGGTGATTTTTGTTGAGTTCTTGTAATATGGCTGCTCCCCCCTCTCTTAACCTTCTTGGTGAAATTGGTTTGTTGAGTAGTTTGGTTTCTTGGTCTTGGCTCCTTATGTCTGTTTTGGTTTTTTTGTCTTTTTTTAGTGCTGCATACACTTTATATATGTATTCTTATAGCCAGCATGGCTCTGTTTATTCTGGTATTTATACTTGTTCGTTGGGTTATGTTCGTGAATTTTCTTTATTGTTTTTGCATTGGTTTCCGTTGAATATTATTGTTTTAAAGGTGGATGTTGCTGTTTTTTGTGTTTAGATTTATTTAATCTGAATAGTTTAAGGGTAAAATGTTGGTTTGTGGTGCCAATGATATAGTTTTGTTATTTTAGATTTATGTTGTCTATTTGTTTTGTTAGATTTGTATTGCTTTTTTTTTTGGGGTGGTTTTGTTGTTTTTGTGGTGTGTACTTTATTATAAGTGATTTGGTTTATTTTGTTGATTGGAGTATTATTTCATTGAATGGTAGATCTGTTATTATGACTTTTCTTTTTGATTGGATGTCTTTGTTGTTTATGGGTTTTGTTTTTATTATTTCTTCGTTGGTTATTCTTTATAGTGATGATTATATGTTTGGTGATTTGAACATTTTTCGTTTTGTTCTATTGGTTTTAATGTTTGTTGTTTCTATAATGTTTTTGATTATTAGTCCTAATATGATTAGTATTTTGTTGGGCTGGGATGGTTTAGGGCTGGTTTCTTATTTGTTGGTTATTTATTATCAAAATGTGAGGTCTTATGGGGCTGGTATATTGACTGTTTTGTCAAATCGTGTTGGTGATGTTGCTTTGTTGATAGTTATTGCTTGAATAATTAATTTTGGTAGTTGGAATTTTATTTATTATTTAGACTTTTTGTCAGGTTCTGTTGAGATGGATTTAATCTCTGTTCTTGTTGTTTTAGCGGCTATGACTAGGAGTGCTCAGATTCCCTTCTCTTCTTGGTTGCCGGCGGCTATGGCTGCTCCTACTCCTGTTTCTGCTTTGGTTCATTCTTCTACTTTGGTTACTGCTGGGGTTTATTTATTGATTCGGTTTAGTCCTTCTTTTGGTTTGTGGTTAAATATTTTTTTGTTATTGGTTTCTGGGTTGACTATGTTTATGGCCGGTCTTGGCGCTAATTTTGAGTATGATTTAAGGAGGATTATTGCTCTTTCTACTTTGAGACAATTGGGCCTTATGATTATGGCTATTTCTGTTGGTCTTTCCGGGTTGGCCTTTTTTCATTTGTTGACACATGCTTTGTTTAGGGCTTTATTGTTTATGTGTGCTGGTGGTGTTATTCATTCTATAGGTGATTCTCAGGACATTCGTTTTATAGGTGGTTTATCTATTTGTATGCCTTTTACTTCCTCTTGTTTGATGGTATCTAATTTTGCTCTTTGTGGGATGCCTTTTTTGTCTGGATTTTATTCTAGGGATTTTATTTTGGAAATGTTTTCTATGGGATATGTCAATACTTTTGGGTTCTTTTTGTTGTTTCTGTCTACGGGTTTGACAGTTTGTTATTCTTTTCGTTTGTTTTATTTCGTTATGTGTGGTGATTTTAATTTTGTTTCTTCTCATTCGATGGGTGAGACGGGCTATAATATGGTGGTTGGTATGGTTGGTTTGTTGGTTATGTCTATTTTTGGAGGTAGTTCTCTTATATGGTTGATTTGTCCTACTCCTTCTGTTATTTGTTTGCCTTATTATTTGAGGTTTCTTACTTTGTTGGTGATTATTTTGGGTGGTTGAATTGGTTATGAATTGGCACGGTTTGTTTTTAGTGATGGTTTATTTTCTATTGCTTGGTATGGTTCTTCTTCTTTTTCTGGCTCTATGTGGTATATACCGTTTTTGTCTACTTATGGTATTTCTTTCTGGCCGTTGGAGGTGGGTTATAGGACGACAAGGGTTTTTGACTTTGGTTGGATAGAGTATTTTGGTGGGCAGGGTGTTTATTGGGCTTTTTTTAATTTTAGTAGGGTTAATCAGTGGTTTCAATACAATGGTTTAAGGGTATTTTTGGGCTTTTTTGTTATGTGGGTTTTTATTTTGTTGTTTATTTTTGTTTACTACTTGAATAGCTTATTTGGTTTAGAGCGTGACACTGAAGATGTCGATGAGGTATTTTGTTACCTTTAAGTATTTAATTTTATTTATAAAGGGGTTCCTTGTCTTTACAGTGAAAATGTAATGTTTGTTCTAAACTATATAAATTGGAGAAGTGTAAACGGATTTTAACCGCTACAGTGATAAGTTAGCAGCATTCACTTTTCTATTCACTTCCTTAACTGGAATTATTAATTCATTTTTATTATTAACAATAATATACCTCTTTTTGGTTTCAGTTAATGTCTTAAAGTGTGGATAATTTCTTATCTAAGATCAGGTCGAAACTGATTGCAATATTTGCTTCTCACTTGTAATTGTGGTTAATATGAGGCTAACTACTTGGTAGTACTTTTTGAATGCAACTCAAATGTTATTATTAACTATAGCTCCTTAGTTTCTTCATTCTAGTGATCCTTGATTTCATTCGTGGTATAGTCCAACAATTAGGATTAGTAGGAATATGGTTCTGACTATTATTCATGATTTTATGTTTGATGTTATTATAGTGATTGGTATTGGTAATAGTAGGGCAATTTCTACGTCGAAGATTATAAAGATTACTGCGATTAGAAAAAATCGTGATGAGAATGGGAGTCGTGCGGAGTTTTTAGGGTCGAATCCGCATTCAAATGGGGATCTTTTTTCTCGGTCTTCATTATTTTTTTTTGAGATTAGTGTTGTTAGGATTATAATGGCTGTTGATATAATAATTGTTATTGTTGCTGTTGTTATAGTTGTTATTATTATTTATCTTGTTTTCACAAATTTCTTGATTGGAAGTCAAGTATACTTTCTTGTATTAGATAAATGTTATCTACCTCATCAGTAAATTGAGATGTATAGGAACAATCATACTACGTCTACGAAATGTCAGTATCATGCTGCTGCTTCGAACCCGAAGTGGTGGTTTGATGAGAAGTGTAGTGTTGTTTGTCGTAGTAGGCAGGTGATTAAGAATGTTGTTCCAATAATTACGTGTAGTCCGTGGAATCCGGTGGCCATGAAGAAGGTTGATCCATATGCTGAGTCTGCAATTGTGAATGGTGCTTCAATATATTCATATGCTTGTAGTGCGGTGAAGTAGACTCCTAGTAATACCGTGAAGAACAGTCCCTGGGTTGCTTGGGTGGCATTATTTTCTAATAGTCTGTGGTGTGCTCATGTGACGGTTACTCCTGAGGCAAGTAGGATGGCTGTATTTAGTAGTGGTACCTGTAGCGGGTTGAATGGCTGAATGCCTGTTGGGGGCCAGGTTGATCCTAGTTCGATTGTGGGTGATAGTCTTCTGTGGAAGAATGCTCAGAAGAATGATACAAAGAATAGGATTTCTGATACGATGAATAGGATTATACCTCATCGCAATCCTTTTGTAACTATTTTTGTGTGTAACCCTTGATATGTTCCCTCCCGGGTCACGTCTCGTCATCATTGAATTATGGTTATTATTGTAATGATAGCTCCGATTCTTAGTAGGCTGTTGTCGTATTGGTGGAATCATTTGATTAATCCTATTAGTGTTACTATTGCTCCGATGGCTCCTGTGAGGGGTCATGGTCTTTTGTTAACTATGTGGAATGGGTGATTTTCGTGTGTTGACATTAGTTTACTTCTCTAGAATATAGGGTTCTTAGGATTGCGAATACGTATGATTGGATGATTGCTACTGCTGCTTCTAGAATTAGTAATAAGATTTGTGCTGTGATTAGTACTGTTAATATTGTGTGTCTTATTGATGGTCCATTATTTCCTAGCAGGGTAAGTAGAAGGTGTCCTGCGATTATGTTTGCAGTTAGTCGTACTGCTAGTGTTCCTGGTCGGATCAGATTGCTAATTGTTTCGATGATGACTATAAAGGGTATTAGTATTGTTGGTGTTCCTTGGGGAACAAGGTGTTCGAACATGTGGTTCGTGTTTTTGATTCATCCGAATAATATAAATCTTGCTCATAGTGGTAATGCTAGTGTGAGTGTGAGTGTTAAATGTCTAGTTCTTGTGAAGATATAAGGGAATAGTCCTAGGAAGTTGTTTATTAGAATTATAAGGAATAGAGATGTTAAGATGAATGAATTTCCTTTATTTCTGCTTCCTTTTCTTAGAATTGTTTTTATTTCTTGGTGAAGTTTTTTTATTAGGGTTCTTATTATTATACTGTTGCGGGATGGGATTAGTCAAATTCTTGTTGGGATTAGTATTATTCCGATGAATGTTCTTGTTCAGTTTAGTGGTAGGTTGCTGATTTCTGTTGTTGGGTCAAAGATTGAGAATAGGTTTCTTATCATTTTCAATTTATTTTGTTGGGGTGTATTGCTCTTTTTCTTCTTTCTTGTTTGTTTGGTGGTTGGTTGAAGTAGTTTATGATGTTGAATATTAGGAATGTGGCTAGAAATGTTATGTAGAGTATTATTCATTCTATTGGTATTATTTGAGGCATAAGAAGGATACCTTCTGGTTATTTCAGTCTGACATTCTGATGTTATTTTATTTAACTAATCCTTCTTTATATTCATCAGAGATATTTGCTATGATATCATGAACTGGTTTAAGAGACCATTACTTGCTTTCAGTCATCTGATGAGTCTCTTATCTTTGACACTCAGTTAATAAATTGGTTTGTTGTTACTCTTTCGATTGTGATTGGTATGAAGCTGTGGTTTGCTCCACAGATTTCTGAGCATTGTCCATATAGGACACCAGGTCGGTTGATTGAGAATCTCACTTGATTTAGTCGTCCTGGTGTTGCATCTGTTTTTACTCCCAAACTTGGGACTGTTCAGGAGTGTAGGACGTCTGCTGCTGTTACGATTATTCGAATTGGTGAATTTATTGGTAAAACAATTCGGTTGTCTGTATCTAGTAGGCGGAATGTATCTGGTTGTTGTTCTTGTGTTATATATGAGTCGAATTCTATTTTTGTGAAATCTGAGTATTCGTAGCTTCAATATCATTGATGTCCTACTGCCTTTAGTGTTAGTGCTGGGTTGTGTACTTCGTCCATTAGGTATAGTAATCGTAGTGATGGTATTGCGATGAATACTAAGATAATTGCTGGTGCGATGGTTCAGACAGTTTCGATTATTTGTCCTTCTAGGATGAATCGTCTAGTTTGTTTATTTTTAATAATTCTAACTATTGTATATATTACTGTTGTAATGATTAATAGTATAATTATTAGTGCGTGATCGTGGAAGAAGATTAATTGTTCTATGATTGGTGATGCTCTGTCTTGTAATCCTAGGTTTGATCATGTTGTCATTTCGTTTCTAATGAAAGTTTAATATAACTTTATTTTTGGAGCTTAAATCCAACGCACTTATCTGCCACTTTAGAGATTTATTGTTTTAGTTAGTTATTGAGATGGTTGGTAGTTCTGAATATCTGTGCTCTGCTGGTGGGAAGTTTTGTAGTCATTCTACTGAATTTCTTGTGTGTGTCGGGAATAGGATTTGGCGGTTTGATACAATTCTTTCTCATATGATGAATATGAATATTATTACTCTTACAAATGAGATTGTTGATCCCATTGATGAGATGATATTTCATGTGGTGTAGGCGTCTGGATAATCAGAATATCGTCGTGGTATTCCTGCTAGTCCAAGGAAGTGTTGTGGGAAGAATGTTAAATTTACTCCCGTAAATATTACGGCGAATTGGGCTTTTAGTCATTTTGGGTTTATAGTTAGTCCTGTAAATAATGGGAATCATTGAACGAATCCCCCTATGATTGCGAATACTGCTCCTATTGATAGTACGTAGTGGAAGTGGGCTACTACGTAGTATGTGTCGTGTAGTACAATGTCGATTGATGAGTTTGCTAACACTACTCCTGTGAGGCCTCCTATTGTGAATAGAAATACAAATCCTAGAGCTCACAAGCATGCTGCTCTATAGGTTATTCGGGTTCCATATATGGTTGCGAGTCATCTGAAGATTTTGATTCCGGTTGGTACTGCAATAATTATTGTTGCTGATGTAAAGTAGGCTCGTGTATCAACATCTATTCCTACTGTGAACATATGATGTGCCCATACTACGAATCCTAGTAACCCAATTGCTAGTATAGCAAAGATTATTCCCAAGTTTCCGAAGGCTTCCTTTTTACCTCTTTCGTGGCAAATGATGTGTGAGATTATACCAAATCCTGGTAGAATTAGGATATACACTTCTGGGTGTCCGAAGAATCAGAATAGGTGTTGATATAGGATTGGGTCTCCCCCTCCTGCTGGGTCAAAGAAGGATGTATTAAGGTTTCGATCAGTTAATAGTATTGTGATTGCTCCTGCTAGTACGGGTAATGATAGAAGTAGCAAGAGGGCTGTGATGGCAACTGATCATACGAATAGTGGGATTCGTTCAGGTTTTATACTTTTTGGTTTCATGTTGATTGTTGTTGAAATGAAGTTTACTGCTCCAAGGATGGAGGATACACCTGCTAGGTGTAGGGAGAAGATAGCTAGGTCTACGGATGCTCCGGCATGGGCAATGCCTCTCGCAAGAGGGGGATATACTGTCCATCCTGTTCCTGCACCACTTTCTACCGTTCTACTAGTGAGAAGAAGAGTTAATGATGGTGGTAATAGTCAAAATCTTATGTTGTTTATTCGTGGGAATGCTATGTCTGGTGCTCCTAATATAAGTGGTACTAGTCAGTTTCCGAATCCCCCGATCATAATTGGTATTACTATAAAGAAAATTATTACAAAGGCGTGAGCGGTGACGATGACATTATAGATTTGATCATCACCAATTAGGGATCCTGGTTGTCCAAGTTCTGTTCGGATTAGCATTCTAAGAGATGTTCCGACCATTCCTGATCAGGCTCCGAATACAAAATATAGTGTTCCAATGTCTTTGTGATTAGTTGAGAAGAATCATCGGGTGAAGATTAGTGGAGTGGCTGAGATTAATAAGTAGGCGATAGGCTGTAAATCTATTTAGGGGTATTTACGTTACTTTTCCACTATGTTTATTGGCCTTGTATTCATTTTGTGATTATAGAATGCAATTCTATAGGGGTGAGTTGAATTTCTTACCAAGGCCTAAAGGCAATCCCTTTATTTATAGCTTTGAAGGATATTAGTTTATTTAACTTAAGGCCTTTTATTTCTTGGGTTAGCAGATGTTGGCAATGATGGTGCATATCATTATTCCTGTTAATGAGATTGATGATAGTAGTAGTGCTTTGATACCTCTTGTCTTTTTATTTTTGTAAGATCTTAGATTTCATTTGGGCTCTGTATTTAAAATCATGAATCTTGAGTAAGATATTTTAAGGTAATAGTATAGGGTGATTAATGATGTTACTACCATCAGTGTTGCTATGGGGGCCAGTCTGTTTGTGATTATTGCTTGAATAATAATTCATTTTGGTAGGAATCCTAGGAATGGAGGCAGCCCGCCTAGTGATAGTAGTGATGTGAATATTATAAATTTTATTAGGGTGATTTCTTTGTTTGTTATTATGGTTTGGTTAATAAATGATGCCCCGGACAGCTTGATGGCTGATACAACTGTTACTGCTAGGGTTGAGTATACTATGAAGTATGCCAATCATATGTTTTCTCCTATGGTTAGCGCAACTAGTATTCACCCAGTGTGATTAATGGATGAGTAGGTTAGGATTTTTCGTATAGAGGTTTGGTTTAATCCTCCAATTGCTCCTACAATTGTGGATATTAAAATGATTATTATTGTGAAGGTATTGATTTCAATTAAATATGATATTAATATCAGTGGAGCGGCCCTTTGTACTGTTATTAGTAATGCGCAATTTTCCCATCTTAATCCTTCTATTACTCCTGGGAATCATCAGTGGAGTGGTGCAGCTCCACTTTTTAGCAGGAGGGGGGTACAGACGATTATGGGTGTATATGCGTTTTCATCTAGGGTGAATAGGTCCTCTGTTAGTGTTTTTATCACTACTATAAACAGTAGGGTTGCTGAGGCTAAAACTTGTACGATGAAGTATTTTAGTGAGGCCTCTGTGTTATATATGTTTTTGACGTTGGATATCAGTGGGATAAATGATATTAGGTTAATTTCCAGTCCTATTCATGCCCCAAGCCATGAGTTGGACGATACAGATATTAACACCCCTCTTACTAAAGTGGTTAGTAAGAGAATTTTAGTAGAGTTTCTGGGCATTAGAGAAGAGAGTTTTACTCTATTTATGGGGTATGAACCCATTAGCTTTTTTAGCTTACTTTTCTGCTTTAAGGATTGTTTTTTACATCTTGGTGTATGGTGCACATTAGCCTTTGATGCTTGGTGGTGATAGTTTAATTCTGTCTGATGTAATGAAGGTAAATTTTAATCTACATGTTTTATCCTATCACGATAATCCTTTAATCAGGCTCTTCATT